GCATTCCCGTAGCAATTGGGGTTATGGATTTTCAGTTTATGGGGGGTAGTATGGGATCCGTAGTCGGAGAGAAAATCACCCGTTTGATTGAACACGCTGCCAATCAAAATTTACCTCTTATTATAGTGTGTGCTTCTGGGGGGGCGCGCATGCAGGAAGGAAGTTTGAGCTTGATGCAAATGGCTAAAATATCGTCTGCTTTATATGATTATCAATTAAATAAAAAATTATTTTATGTATCAATCCTTACATCTCCGACAACTGGTGGAGTGACAGCTAGTTTTGGTATGTTGGGGGATATCATTATTGCCGAACCCAATGCCTACATTGCATTTGCAGGTAAAAGAGTAATTGAACAAACATTGAATAAAACAGTACCCGAAGGTTCACAAGCAGCTGAATACTTATTCCAGAAGGGTTTATTCGACCTAATTGTACCACGTAATCTTTTAAAAAGCGTTCTGAGTGAGTTATTTAAGCTCCACGCCTTTTTTCCTTTGAATCAAAAGTCAAGCAAAATCAAGTAGAGCACTAAGTTCAATTATTTTTTTTGTGTTTGTAGCAAAAAGTAGTTAGTTTATCGGAATCAAAGTAAATAAGATAATAATGGCCTTTTCTTTGGTGATAGAAGATCGAATTGTAGAAAGAATCAAAACGAAAGTTGAGGATAACTCTTTTTTTGACCTATATTCCTGATTACGAATCAAGAAACCTTTATCACTTTATCACCAAGAGTGAGTTCTTCCGTTCGTGAAATTAGTAAAATAAAACGAATTTGGTCTTGTCTTAGGTATATAATTTGAAATTTCAATATAGATAATAGAGTTTTGTATCTTTCTCTATCTACCGAAAAACCATTTTAGCTAAAAATCCATGTTGGGTCGGATTCGAACGAATCCTTCGATAATCGGTAAAAAACTCTTTATCTATTTTTAGAAAATTAGAAGACAAGAACAAAAGACAAAGAAATGAAGAAAAATAATAAAGTTTATTATCATTATCATACATATCTTTCTCATGGAGGAGATGAATAAGTCCATTTATTTAGTTCTACAGTTCTACATTCTTTGCACTTATTCTTATTATACGTACTCAGTTAGATTTAGATATATCGATACTTCGATCTATACTAAGAATTTTAAATTCTTCAAATTCTATTAATAATAAATATTATCTAATTAGAATTCAAATTCTTAATTTAATTATAATTATTACAAGATATCTTTATTTATATAATAACATAATAACAGATACAAATAGTAAATCGAGGTACCCCTTCTATGACAAATTTGAACCTTCCATCTATTTTTGTGCCGTTAGTAGGCCTAGTCTTTCCGGCAATTGCAATGGCTTCTTTATTTCTTCATGTTCAAAAAAACAAGATTGTTTAGATCCGCTGGGACCCAATCTCATCCATTTTTTTTTTGAAAACGTGGACTTGTATCATAACACGGATATCTATTTATTGGAATATAGTATAACATGTGATTTCCACCGAACATAAAGGAAAAAACTCTTATGCCCGCAGAAACATGATATATGGATATATCAATTCTAGCAATTTTCAAATAGATCAGGATCTCTGGATGGCTGAAATGTAGTCGGTGAATCTATATGTATATCGATATGTATAGTGGGATCGTATTAAATAAAGAGTATGTTATTATTTTAGATTTAACCAATTTGATGAATTACTCCTAAAGGTTGACATCAAACTAGTGCTAGTTCACCTCAAACTAGTGCTAGTTGATGAGAGTTACTTCGGAAACAAAAAAGTAAAGTCAAATTTCTCTGGGGTATTATCTCAATTCCAATAAAATGCAATCGAGTAAAGTATGACTTGGCGATCAGACGATATATGGATAGAACTTATAACGGGGTCTCGAAAAATAAGTAATTTCTGCTGGGCCTTGATCCTTTTTTTAGGTTCATTAGGCTTCTTATTAGTTGGAACTTCCAGTTATCTTGGTAGAAATTTGCTATCTTTTTTTCCGCCTCAGCAAATCATTTTTTTTCCACAAGGAATCGTGATGTCTTTCTACGGAATTGCGGGTCTCTTTATTAGCTCTTATTTGTGGTGCACAATTTCCTGGAATGTAGGTAGTGGTTATGATCGATTCGATAGAAAGGAAGGAATAGTCTGTATTTTTCGTTGGGGATTTCCGGGAAAAAATCGTCGCATATTCCTCCGATTCCTTATAAAAGATATTCAGTCCGTTAGAATAGAAGTTAAAGAGGGTATTTATGCTCGTCGTGTTCTTTATATGGACATCCGAGGCCAGGGGTCCATTCCCTTGACCCGTACTGATGAGAATTTGACTCCACGAGAAATTGAACAAAAGGCTGCTGAATTAGCCTATTTCTTGCGTGTACCAATTGAAGTATTTTGATAAATTGAGAATCAGAACGTTCATTCAATTAAAGAAAACGTATATGAAAGAACCATAAAACGAAACTCTTTTTATGGTCTTTAGGCGTTTTATGGTCTTTATGCGCACGC